GTACGAGCTCCTTTTAATGGAAAAATAAAATTCAATGAGGATTTGGTTCATCCAACACGTACACGTCATGGGCATCCTGCTTTTCTATGTTATATAGACCTGTATGTAACTATTGAGAGTCAAGGCATTATTCATAGTGTGAATATTCCACCAAAAAGTTTTCTTTTAGTTCAAAATGGTCAATATGTGGAATCAGAACAAGTGATCGCCGAGATTCGCGCTGGAACATCCACTTTGAATTTTAAAGAAAGAGTTCGAAAACATATTTATTCTGATTCAGAGGGAGAAATCCACTGGAGTACCGACGTGTACCATGCGCCTGAATATACATATGGTAATGTTCATCTCTTACCAAAAACAAGCCATTTATGGCTATTATCGGGGGATCCGTGCAGATCTAATATAGTGCCTTTTTCCCCCCACAGGGATCAAGATCAAATGAATGTTCATTCTCTTCCTGTCGAACAGAGATATATTTATGGCCTCTCAGTGACTAATGATCGAGTGAGACACAAATTGTTTAGTTCGGATCCTTTCGGTAAAAAAGTAGATAGGGGTTTTGATTATTCAAGACCAGATCGAATCATATCCAATGGTCATTGGAATTTCATATACCCTGCCATTCTCTACGAGAATTCTGATTTATTGGGGAAGAGGCGAAGAAATAGATTCATACTCCCATTCCAATATGATCAAGAACGAGAGAAAGAACTAATGTCCTGTTCTGGTATCTCGATTGAAATACTCATAACTGGTATTTTACGTAAAAAGAGTATTCTTGCTTATTTCGACGATCCCCAATACAGAAGAAGCAATTCAGGAATTACTAAATATGGTACCATAGAGGTGGATTTCATCCTAAAAAAAGAAGATTTGATTGAATATCGAGGAGCAAAAGAATTTAGGCCGAAATACCAAATGAAAGTAGATCGCTTTTTTTTCATTCCCGAAGAAGTGCATATTTTACCCGGATCTTCGTCCATAATGGTACGGAACAATAGTATCATTGGAGTAGGTACACGAATAGCTTTAAATACAAGAAGCCGAGTAGGTGGATTGGTCCGAGTGGAGAGGAAAAAGAAAAAGATTGAACTGAAAATATTTTCTGGAGATATCCATTTTCCCGGAGAAACAGATAAAATCTCTCGGCATAGCGGCATCTTGGTACCACCAGAAACGGGAGAAAAAAATTCTAAGGACTCAAAAAAATTTAAAAATTGGATCTATGTCCAACGGATTACACCCATCAAGAAAAAGTATTTTGTTTCGGTTCGGCCTGTAGTCACATATGAAATAGCCGATGGCATAAATTTAGCAACGCTTTTCCCCCAGGATCCGTTGCAGGAAAGAGATAATGTGCAACTCCGAGTTGTCAATTATATCCTTTATGGAAACGGCAAACCCATTCGAGGAATCTCTCACACAAATAGTCAATTAGTTCGAACTTGTTTAGTATTGAATTGGGACCAAGGACGAAATGGTTCTATAGAAGAAGTCCATGCTTCCCTTGTTGAAGTAAGGAAAAATGATCTGATTCGAAATTTCATAAGAATTGACTTAGTTAAGTCCCCTATTTCGTATACCGAAAAAAGGAATGATAGGGGAGGTTCGGGATTGAATCTCGATAATGGATCAGATCGCACCAATATTAATCCTTTTTACCCCAAGGCGAAGATTCAATCACTTACCCAACATCAAGGGACTATTCATATGTTGCTGAATAAAAATAAGCAATGCCAATCTTTTCTAATTTTGTCATCATATAATTGTTCTCGAATTGGTCCATTCAATGGTTCCAAATCTCTCAGTGTGAGAAAAAAATCAATTAAAGAAGATTCCACGATTGCTATTAGCAATTTGTTAGGTCCCCTGGGTACTGTATCTAAAATTGCGAATTTTTATTCATCTTACTGCTTAATAACTTATAATCAGATCTTCTTAAATAAATATTTGCGACTTGAGAATTTAAAACAGCCTTTCAGAGCTATTCAATATTATTTAATAGATGAAAATAGGGGAATTTACAATCGCGATCCATGTAGTAACATAATTTTAAATCCATTCGATTTAAATTGGTGCTTTCTACATCACAATTATTGTGAGAAGACATCCACAACAATTAGCCTTGGGCAGTTTATTTGTGAAAATGTATGTATATCAAAATATGGACCGCGCATAAAATCTGGTCAAGTTATAATTGTTCATGTTGACTCCTTAGTAAGAAGATCGGCTAAGCCTCATTTGGCCACTCCGGGAGCAACCGTTCATGGCCATTATGGAGAAATTCTTTATGAAGGAGATACATTAGTTACATTTATATATGAAAAATCGAGATCGGGTGATATAACGCAGGGTCTTCCAAAAGTGGAACAGGTGTTAGAAGTGCGTTCAATTCATTCAATATCGATGAACTTGGAGAAGAGGGTTGAAGGTTGGAACGCACATATAACAAAAATTATTGGAAATCCTTGGGGATTTTTAATTGGAGCTGAGCTAACCATAGCGCAAAGTCGTATTTCTTTGGTTAATAAGATCCAAAAGGTTTATCGATCCCAGGGGGTGCAGATCCATAATAGGCATATAGAGATTATTGTACGTCAAATAACATCAAAAGTGTTAGTTTCAGAAGATGGAATGTCTAATGTTTTTTCCCCCGGAGAACTAATCGGATTGTTGCGAGCGGAACGCACAGGGCGCGCTTTAGAAGAAGCAATCTGTTACCGAGCCATTTTATTGGGAATAACGAAGGCATCTCTGAATACTCAAAGTTTCATATCTGAAGCGAGTTTTCAAGAAACCGCCCGAGTTTTGGCAAAAGCCGCTCTACGAGGTCGTATTGATTGGTTGAAAGGCCTGAAAGAGAATGTTGTTCTGGGGGGTATGATACCTGTTGGTACCGCATTTAAAGGATTAGTGCATCGTTCTAGGCAACACAACAACATTCCTTTGGAAATAAAAAAGAAGAATCTATTCGAGGGGAAAATAAGAGATATTTTTTTCCACCACAGAGAATTATTGGGTTTTTGCATACAAAAGACTTTCCATGATACAGCAGAACAATCATTTACAGGATTTAATGATTCCTAATAAGAGCATATTCATTCTTTTCTTTTAACTTTTAACTATATATCTATATATATATGGTATGTATGATATGGTATGTATGGTCCAGTCATTTGATTTGTTAATAAAGATAATAACGAATAGAAAGTAATTAATGACTTGGACCGTGTATCAACGGCCAATCCCTGGCAGAAGGTTCCGTCGGAACAATTCTTTATTTCAAGGTCCCTTGTTTCTTAACAAAAAAAAAGGGAAAGTGTGGGGGGAAATGACAAGAAGATACTGGAACATCAATTTAGAAGAGATGATGGAAGCGGGAGTGCATTTTGGTCATGGTACTAGGAAATGGAATCCTAGAATGGCACCTTACATCTCCGCAAAGCGTAAAGGTATTCATATTACAAATCTTACTAGAACGGCTCGTTTTTTGTCAGCAGCTTGTGATTTAGTTTTTGATGCAGCAAGTAGGGGAAAGCACTTTTTAATAGTTGGTACCAAAAGTAAAGCTGCGGATTCAGTAGCAGCAGCTGCAATAAGGGTTCGGTGTCATTATGTTAATAAAAAATGGCTCGGGGGTATGTTAACAAATTGGTCTACTACAGAAACGAGACTTCATAAATTCAGGGACTTGAGAGCGGAGGCGGGGAAACTCAAACGTCTCCCGAAAAGAGACGCAGCAATGTTGAAGAGACACTTATCTCACTTGCAAACATATCTGGGTGGGATCAAATATATGACGGAGTTACCCGATATTGTAATCATCGTTGATCAGCAAGAAGAATATACGGCTCTTCGAGAATGTCTCACTTTGGGTATTCCGACGATTTGTTTAATCGATACAAATTGTGACCCGGATCTCGCAGATATTTCGATTCCAGCCAATGATGACGCTATAGCTTCAATCCGATTGATTCTTAACAAATTAGTATCCGCAATTTGTGAGGGTCGTTCTAGCTATATAAGAAATCATTGATTAATAATAAGATTAAGATAAGTCAATAACTTTTTGAACTCTATAGATTGATTGAATCGGTTACCATTCCTGAATCTCAAAAAAGAGATAAAAATGGATGGGGATATTCTGTGATTCCTTGGCACCTGAAATATGCGATTAAAGTCAAAGTGGGCGAGTCGAGAAAGAGATGGTTGAATCAAAATAATTAGAATTCCTTTTTTAGTTCTATTTCTGTCAGAGGGTAATATGAATTTTATACTATGTTCCATAAGCACACTAAGGGATATATACGATATATCTGGTGTGGAAGTGGGCCAACATTTATATTGGCAAATAGGGGGTTTCCAAGTCCACGCCCAAGTACTTATTACTTCTTGGGTCGTAATTGCTATCTTATTAGGTTCAGCCGCTATAGCTGTTCGGAATCCACAAACCGTTCCAACCGACGGTCAGAATTTTTTCGAATATGTCCTTGAATTCATTCGAGACCTGAGCAAAACTCAGATTGGAGAAGATTATGGCCCCTGGGTTCCTTTTATTGGAACTATGTTTCTATTTATTTTTGTTTCTAACTGGTCGGGTGCTCTTTTACCTTGGAAAATCATACAGTTACCTCATGGAGAGTTAGCAGCACCTACGAATGATATAAATACTACTGTTGCTTTAGCTTTACCCACATCAGTAGCATATTTCTATGCAGGTCTTACCAAAAAAGGGTTGGGTTATTTCGGTAAATACATTCAACCAACTCCAATACTTTTACCAATTAACATCCTAGAAGATTTCACAAAACCTTTATCACTTAGTTTTCGACTTTTCGGGAATATATTGGCTGATGAATTAGTAGTTGTTGTTCTTGTTTCTTTAGTACCTTCAGTAGTTCCTATACCTGTCATGTTCCTTGGATTATTCACAAGCGGGATTCAAGCTCTTATTTTTGCAACCTTAGCCGCGGCTTATATAGGTGAATCCATGGAGGGTCATCATTGACTCGCTTTCGAAAAAAAAAAAAGCTTATCCCAACTCTCGAGTGTCTCAAGATAATCTACTGGGGGAACACAATATATCCAAACGAGACATGTATGGTCTAAAGTAGGAACAAAAAAGATGTACGATATTTGGGTTGGGAATTGTAAAAAAAAAGGAAAGAGATCTAAAAGATCTTTTTCCTAAGATTGACTTTATGGTCCATTTATGTTATGTCTCTCTAATCAATATTCTATGATATGATCATATTTGTTCAGTCAATTACTATATTTTATTTTCATAATTTGACTAAGAATTTTTATCTTATCTGTCTCCGACATGCGCCTAAAACAAAAAGAGTATGTTCTATAGAAAGAATAATTCCATTCGATTTGATTCAATTTGATTCAACGATTGATCAAAGTTGTCATTAATTGCAATCAAATCTTTATACGTAATGATTCGGGCTGACGATCCCATCCATTTATATTCATGCAGGGGTCGCGAGAATGATAAGTAAAAGGAAGAGAAGAGTTTACAAACAAATAAGATTCATAAAAAAGTCGATTAGGGGGTCGTGCTGAGCTAGGTATGGATATATATGTGTAGTGTAATGGCTATAAGCCAATTCCTGTGTATGTTTCGAAGCATGATTCTATTCTTCGACTAGAATCCGATTCAACAGCATAAAGAATGGTTTACGTTATGCAAGAAACACATGTATATGTGATATTAGATATTCATTAATTATCTATATATGGACTATACATACAAATAAAATAATAGAAATATATATTAATATTATATATTATATTCTATTTTTTATTTATTATATTTATTATATTAATATTATTATTTATTTTATATATATTATATATAATAATATATTATATAATAGATATATATATATCTTTCCTACTACTGAATTTGAATTCAATAGGAGTTCTTCCGTTTTATCTGTGACTGGGGATTGAATGAATAAACAATAAACAGATGAAGTCAAGCATATAGAGGAGAACAGAACGTGCCAAGAATAAAAAGAGTGGCTTAGACCAAAGAAATGGAATAACTAGAACCTTTTGGATTTACAAAGACTACACGGTAGAAATTAAATTCTAAAGGAGATATTGAAGTCGTTCTGCTGATTCAGGGATATCATTACCTCAATTCACTTTTGATTTGAGTTCTTAGTTACTTCGGGCGGATGGGTCTTAATGATGAAATAATAAGTAATAATTCATTGGTTGATTGTATCATTAACCATTTCTTTATTTTGGTGTGAGGAGCTTACCATGAATCCACTGATTTCTGCCGCTTCTGTTATTGCTGCTGGGTTGGCCGTAGGGCTTGCTTCTATTGGACCTGGGGTTGGCCAAGGTACTGCTGCGGGCCAAGCCGTAGAAGGTATCGCGAGACAACCAGAAGCAGAGGGTAAAATACGAGGTACTTTATTGCTTAGTCTGGCTTTTATGGAAGCTTTAACAATTTATGGGCTAGTCGTGGCATTAGCGCTTTTATTTGCGAATCCTTTTGTTTAATCCCATAAATATTAAAAATACGTCCTAATTTTCTTATTTTATTTTTTTGCTTTTTGCTGTGTACCTGTCTCTTGCTTCTTAGAATTAGATCAACACTTCACCCCTATCATCTAATCACTTGTTGGTCTAATCACTTGTTCGTTGAAACAATACCCCGGGGAAGGACTAATTTGAGGATGAGGAATTAGCGAATCCACTCGCTTTCTTCCTTCCCGCCTTTAATGGAAGGGGAACCCCCNCCCCCCCCCCCCCTTTTTTTTTTATTAGTTTGACNTTTTTTTTTATTAGATTAGGATGGAGCAAACATGAGGCCTGGGGTCTAGGGCTAATAAGTGTCTTATTGAGAACTTCTATAATCCATAATATAATATTAATATAATAAATAATAAAAAAAAATTAGAATAGATTCAATTTCTTTATTTAAATTTTAAAATTAATAAAAAAAAAAAAAAAAAGAGATCAATCAAACAAAACAGAGGGGATCAGGTGATACAAAAAGAACTCTGTTCTATTTTCTTAGTCCTATCTACAAGAGGAGATCATATGAAAAATGTAACCGATTCTTTCGTTTACTTGGGTCATTGGCCATCCGCCGGGAGTTTAGGGTTTAATACCAATATTTTAGCAACAAATCCAATAAATCTAAGTGTAGTGCTTGGTGTATTGATCTTTTTTGGAAAGGGAGTGTGTGCGAGTTGTTTATTTCAAGAATAGGCTGGATCCAACCAGCTGCATTTTTTTTTTTTTTATTAAATTAAAATAAGAAAGAAAGGTGCACGATCTCGACGAATTACTTCTGAATAAATTCAGAAATCATATGTAAGAACCATAGCATTTCGTGATTCATTGGTAAACCTTTGATTCTCTATTAGCCAATAATGCGGGCCCATTAACATGGTTAAAGGTAAACCCTTTGAAGTCGAGGCACAAGAAGGTACTCTTTCTACCACTATGCTAGTAGGAGATAAGGAGATAGTT